GTTCTTATTTTATTATTAGTTTACTCAAGAGTTGCTCAATGAATCTGTTGATTCGGAATCACGGTATGGGTAGATGCCACAGATAATGAATCGATTTCTTTTTATACCTCTGTCACTCTATCTTTGTTAGTGCCACCTATAATAATTGATTGATGAATCAAAAACTTTCAATTGAACTTATTCTTTCAATTGGTATTTTTGTTTATCCTCGTATCTCGCAAAAATGGAAACTTAGGTAAGTGCTTTATAAACATATGTATAATAAAGAACATATTTCATTTAGCTCCTTCATGCCTACTATAACTAGTTATTTCGGTTTTCTACTAGCGGCTTCAACTATAACCTCAGTCCTATTTATTGGTCTAAGCAAGATACGACTTATTTGAAATTAATCGAATAAACAATTCATAAAGAGAAACCTTTCCGTGAGATTCCATGTGTTCTATGAGTTCCTTACCGTGTCAATTGTCAATTCTTGGTCATTGCGATTCATGGGCAATTCAGATTAAGATTTAGGGATAGATATTACCTCTCTTTTCCCCTTTTCAAACAAATTGAAATGAAATGATTGAAGTTTTTCTATTTGGAATCGTCTTAGGTCTAATTCCTATTACTTTGGCTGGATTATTCGTAACTGCATATTTACAATACAGACGTGGTGATCAGTTGGACCTTTGATTAATTAACATCTCTTTTTTTGATTGACCTCCTCTTTTCTTTATTCTTTAATCTACAGGAGGTCAAATTCAGATTGCTGTTCAAGTTAGTGAAGTTAGTTCAGTGTAATTCCAACTAACAAAAACGGAATCACGCTCTGTAGGATTTGAACCTACGACATTGGGTTTTGGAGACCCACGTTCTACCAAACTGAACTAAGAGCGTTTTCTTATCACAATAGATAAGACTATAAAGAAAAGGATTCTTTTTGTAACTCCAACACATCTTGTATGCATATACTATTATAGTATCATAAAATGAAAAATTATGTATATCCAATTTTAATCGATCTCAATTGATTCTTCGTTACTGCTCAGAGGAGAAGTAATAGGTAGGGATGACAGGATTTGAACCCGTGACTTTTTGTACCCAAAACAAACGCGCTACCAAGCTGCGCTACATCCCTTTCAATTGGTCTACAGTGTCATTGTAGAGAATACCTGTCTTGTTTTCCACATCCTTATTTCCTCCATTGATATACACAATTTTTCTTCCCATTTATTCTTTTTTTTATCATATTATTATATATTAACATATAATAATAAAAGACTTATATACATATAAAATATGAAACCCACCCTAAAAATGAAATAAAAAATAAATGAATATTTTTGGGGAATGCTCAGGAGTAAAGAAACTTCTTTTTCTGTTTTAAGAAAAATAAAATCTTATCTAGCGAATCTTCAATTTGAATCGGGAATTCTGTGTACAAATACAAGTGGTCCATATGCATCTGATCATATATGTATTACCATTATGTATTCCAATAAATAAGGAGGATTTAAAATGCGAGATCTAAAAACATATCTTTCCACGGCACCGGTACTAAGTACTATATGGTTCGGGTCCTTAGCAGGTCTATTGATAGAAATTAATCGTTTATTCCCGGATGCGTTGACATTCCCTTTTTTTAATTAACATGAGAAGGGGTGAATTAGAGATACAATCAAATATCTGTGACTAATTCCTTTCCCCCTCCTCTTTTTTTCTCTTTTTTATAATTTTATAAGGGAGGAGGAGTAAGAGAAAGAATAAAAGTGGATTTAACCTCAGCGAAACTCGGGTTCAGACTCGAATTAAATTAAGAATAGAGGGAAAACGTAAATGTAAATGTTGGTCTAGTGCAAGAGTATCATACAAGATCCTTAAATTAAATACTGTACTGCGATTAGAAATATAGTTATAGTTAGAAATCATTGTATTACTTATTATTTACTATTACTCTATTGATATTGATTACAACGAAATCCTTCATATCATAATTGGATTTTGAGTTAGCAACTTCCATTTTTTTCCTTACTTTCTTCGGATCGAAAATAGAAGACTTGAATGAATAAAAAAAAACAAAGGAGGTTCATGGTCAAGAGTAAAGATGCCCGAATAAGGGTTCTTTTGGAATGTACTAGTTGTGTACGAGACGGTGTTAATAAGGAATCAACAGGCATTTCCAGATATATTACTGAAAAAAATCGACACAATACGCCCGGTAGATTGGAATTGCAAAAATTCTGTCCCTATTGTTATAAACATACGATTCATGGGGAGATAAAAAAATAGATCGAACCGAGGGCCTGTGTGTCACCCTTCCAAGGAACAGTAAAAATAATATAGTAAAATAATATAGTATATAATATTATATAATATATATAACATATATTTAAATAGAATATATTTAAATAGAAATAAATAAATAGAAATAAACCAAATCCTATTTCTGAATTCTAAAAAATTTTTGATCCGAACGAAATAGGATTTTCGGGATAAGGAATAAACAAACCAAACCATGGATAAATCCAAGCGACCTTTTCTTAAATCCAAGCGATCTTTTCGTAGGCGTTTGCCCCCGATCCAATCGGGGGATCGAATTGATTATAGAAACATGAGTTTAATTAGTCGATTTATTAGTGAACAAGGAAAAATATTATCTAGACGAGTGAATAGATTGACTTTGAAACAACAACGATTAATTACTATTGCTATAAAACAAGCTCGTATTTTATCTTCGTTACCTTTTCTTAATAATGAGAAACAATTTGAAAGAACCGAGTCGACCGCTAGAACTACTGGTCTTAGAACCAGAAATAAATAGGCTTACTCTTCAATTGAATCACAATTCCAATTCGAACTCAAACGCGGATTTGATGTTTTGTTCGAAAAATCTAAGAATCGAGATTTGATTGCTGTGTTGTAAGAAACAAAAATAATCGGGGAAGAAGAATAAATCTTTTTTTTTATTGAACATATTCCTTCATTTTGACGACTTTAGCATATTTTATCATACTAATTTATAATCTACCTTCCCGGAGTTCATTCTCCGGGGAACTCCATTTATTTAAATCATTAAATCATTCCGGTGAATTCTTTACAATCTACAATCTCTTTATTTTATGATCTCATTGGAAATCATATAAAGACAATTCCTATTGGATATAGCTATTTGTGCAAGTATTTTACGATTAAGAAGTAACTGCCTCTTGTACAGATCGTGTATTAATCTACTATAACTATAGGATGCCTCATTCTCGTGAATTACTGCATTTATCCGAGTGATCCACAAACGACGAAAATCTCGCTTTTGCCGATCTTTATCCCGATGAGTCGAAACCAAAGCTCTGATTTTCTGTTGAGTAATAGTTCGAGTAAGTCTTGAATGGGCTCCTCGAAAGCTTGATGTAAATAAACGAATTTTTGTTCTACGTCTACGAGCTATATATCCTCGTCTAGTTCTGGTCATTGAATAAATGAAACTTTGATGAATAACTAATTGATTTCCTTTCTTTCAGTTATCCTTGTACCCTTTCCTGGTCTATTAATAACAAAGCGGATTCTTCCAATGTATAAAATAAAAATTCCAATGGCTTTTGCTACTATAACCTTCCCGACCACGATTTTTTTTTTTCTTTTTTGCATTTCACCTCGAAATAAGAAATAGTATTGATACTAGGTATCAAAAACATAGTAAATTAAATAAAAAAGTAGTCAATTTGAAATTAAATGGATAAAGAAATAGTGGGTTCCATCGTTTCTATGGTTACTTCTTAAACGGTGAGGTCCTTTCTATACACCGGAGCTCCTTCCTTCATTTAATAAATCTTATTAGTAACTTGTACAGTTCACACTCTTTGGCTCTACCTATGAATTATCCAGTAATAGGTCTTTCACAATGAGATCCACCTATACAGTAACGGTATTTAATTATGAAGGTTAGTTAAGTAGCTGACCTTGTTAGTCCGTTCTTGCAAGAGTGGGAGCCTAATCTTTCTGCTGATTTTCCCCGCTTAATGGATAACCCTTTTCTTTTGCCAATGGGGAATTGCTTATCATCTTAAATTTAGGTGATTGTATTTGCACCGACGGAAACCATAAATTTCATACACAATACACAATAGGGGAATATGATAGATCTTTTTATTTTTTTTTAGTTTAGATAGTGAATGGAGTTCTTCCATTCTATTTACTGTTACTGATCATTGATACTGGAAAAGTTGTTTTTCGTCCCAGTCCATGATCTGAACGAGTCGCACATACACCCTAGTACATGTTCCTCGGCGCTGAGGACACCCCCCAAGAGCGGGGGATTTCATGACATTTCTGATTGGCTGTCTTGTGTTTCTAATAAGTTGTTTAATAGTTGGCATGCTGAATCATATACATAATGGACTGGTTTAGATCGATCCTAACCAGATGATTATGAATTACCCCCATTTTATTTAATTTAATGAAAATTAAACCCGGTAAGAAGATCTCAAATCACGGATTTGCACGAAATCCTTTATTTTTTCATTGAACCGCTACAAGATCAACAATTCCATGAGTTTTGGCTTCTGTTGCTGACATAAAAACATCCCTTTCCAGGTCTTCGGATACAACACATAAGGGTTTTCCCGTTCTTTGTACATAAACCTTTGTGATTATTTCGCGCAGTTTCAGTAGTTCTTCCGCTTCCATGACAAATTCTCCCGCTTGTGCCTCATAAAAAGCGGCAGCTGGTTGATGGATCATTACCCTGATGATATAACATAATAAATGATTTCTCTATCTCGTATGATGAGTCGAAGAGAAGAGATAAAGAATAACAAGAAAAAAAGATAGAATTGAACAACCGTACAGGCATTTTTTGCGAATTGCATACGGCTCTACAATGGAATTGACTTTTACCTGCCATCGAAAAATGTAGGATCTATCAGATCCAGATCGGTAAATGATCCAATTACCACCCTTCCTTTCGGAGAAGTTAAAAAATACTATGATGGCTCCGTTACGTTATATATTTATTTCCTCTATGATTCAGCAATCCCAAAGTTTCTTTTTGATCCGATCAAATAAAATAAGAAACAAATAAGATTATTTTTTATTTTTGTATCCTTTCATAACATAAAGATTGTTAAGAGCCTTCCGGTGTGAAAACAAAAAGTTTGTGACGCTGAAACGGACCCCCGATAGATAAGATAAAATCGGAAATACCCTTTATCTCATACTCCTCTTTCGATACATAATCTAATGTTTTGAAAAAAAAAAAAAAATTTCTCATATCGAATTCGAAGTGCCATGCTATTATTACTTAATATTCATATTTCATATGGCGAAGGCATAGTCTGCTTTTTTCTATCAAATAAAAAACTCATTGGCGCCAAGCGTGAGGGAATGCTAGACGTTTGTTAATTGTTCCTCCGACCAGGATAAAAGATCCCATTGAAGCGGCTAATCCTAGGCATATTGTATGTACCTCTGGTGGCACAAATTGCATAGTATCATAAATAGCTATTCCGGGTAGTACCCATCCGCCAGGAGAATTTATAAAAAAATACAGATCTTTGTTTTCATCCTCTATACTGAGATATATCATAAGACCAATAAGTTGATTCGAGATCTCGCTATCAACCTCTTGGCCTAAAAAAAGGAATCTTTCTCGATAAAGTCGGTTGATTAGGATAAAATTGTATCCCTCAGGAACCGTACATGCACCTTTTGATGCATACGGTTCTAAAAAAAATCTCGAAAAAAAAGAATCAATGTGTAGATTCCAGCCCTCTTTTTTTTCATAGCAAGCTCTTTCTAAAAAGAGGGGGCTTTTTCTTCGATTTTTCAAGAAAGATGAGTTTTGACCCTTCCATAATATATATATATATATAAATATATAAAAATATAAAATAAAAAAAAAAAAGAATTCATTAAACTTATCGAACTAACTTATCATTGATGTATTGTCTCATCGAGATCCGATCCAAATCACGATGTCATTTTCTTGTTTCTAAATGGGCCTTCTTAATTTTTTTAGGTTTATGCTCTACTCCGGGTAAAGATCCGATCGACTTTGATTTGCACATATAGGACAAATGCCCCCAATACCATTTCTTTTTACTACAACTTCCTTTTTTTATTTATTTCATGTCTTCACCAAATATTCGACGTATTCATCCTATTACTCGATTGACTAACAGTTTGAGATCACTCCTATTTCTATTTATAAATAAAATCATTTATGATACAATATAGTAATCATATATTACCAATTGGGTTTTTTATAAACGGAGCCTGTATACTTCATTTTATTGATCCAACTAAGCCAACCATAAATTATTTGATAATATTAATCTGGATCCCCCAAAAAATAAAAAAATGGATCTAATTGCACTTCACGCTCCAAATTGTTGATGATTCAATCAATCCTTCTTGGGCGAAACAGAGGATATCTCGATCGAGGGAGAGAACGGGAAAATGCCATATGACCCAATATATCTGACAAGCCGCACTATACGTCAATCCAAGATATATCGTCCTCTCCAGGATTTCGAAAAGGAACTTTTGGAACACCAATAGGCATAAAATAACAGAAAAAAGAATTTAGTACTATATTTCACTTTGGTATGGAAACGTAACAATGAGTTTATTGTCTTCATAATATTGGCCTTCATCATATTTTATCCTTAGATTGGATAAGTTCATAAAAGAAGACAGAATGAATAAAGGAAAATTTTTACGAATAAGGCCTTCGAATGATGAACAAGTATGGGTGCATTCACTCATAGAAAATGGGGTCAACCCCCATTGCGTATTGGTACTTATTGGGTATAGAATAGATCTGTTTATCTTTGTTCCTACGAACAGAATTGTTCCATTAGTACCAACAAAATAGAACAAATACAAATATTAACATTAACCCTTGCTTCGAGATAATCCACTGAAAAGAGAATATTAATAGCATAGTTTTTTCTAATGCAATAAAGTTACATAGTGTCTATTTTTCTTTGATAAAGAGGTATTTCCATGGGTTTGCCTTGGTATCGTGTTCATACTGTCGTATTGAATGATCCCGGTCGATTGATTTCTGTCCATATAATGCATACAGCTCTGGTTGCTGGTTGGGCCGGTTCGATGGCTCTATATGAGTTAGCAGTTTTTGATCCCTCTGACCCCGTTCTTGATCCAATGTGGAGACAAGGTATGTTCGTTATACCCTTCATGACTCGTTTAGGAATAACTAATTCATGGGGCGGTTGGAGTATCACAGGCGGGACTATAACGAATCCGGGTATTTGGAGTTACGAAGGTGTGGCCGGGGCACATATTGTGTTTTCTGGCTTGTGCTTCTTAGCAGCTATCTGGCATTGGGTGTATTGGGATCTAGAAATATTTTGTGATGAACGTACAGGAAAACCTTCTTTGGATTTGCCTAAGATCTTTGGAATTCATTTATTTCTATCAGGGTTGGCTTGCTTTGGTTTTGGCGCCTTTCATGTAACAGGCTTGTATGGTCCTGGAATCTGGGTGTCCGACCCTTAT